ATATCCAAATTTTTATGCCCAATGCCCCATAAATAGTTCGAACTGTATAGGAACAATAATTAATTTTAGCTCGAATGGTTTGTAGGGGAACCCTACCTTCTCTAAACCATTCGACACGTGCAATTTCTTTTCCGTCGATACGCCCTGCAATTTGTACTTGAATTCCTTTTGTATCTGCCTCTTCAGTTAAGGCAATAGCTTTTTTTATTGCTTTTCGAAATGAAACTCTATCCTTTAATTGTTCGGCTATATATTCTGCAAGGATGTTAGGGTGTCCGTAAGGTTTTGCAATTTTTGTGATAGTAATGTTAAGTTTTTTGTTTACAGAATCAATTTTTTTTTGTACATGGCTCTGTAATTCTTTGATTCTTCGCGATCCATCCTCTATTAACAATTTTGGGAACCCTATATATATTATGACATGGATCAGATCGATCGTTTTTTGAATCTTTATATATACAATTGTCTCGGCACTGGAAGAGATTTTTATATTTTTTTCTACATAATTCTTGATACAATCCTGTATTTTTTGATCTTCCTGAAGACCCTCAGGATAATTTTTTGGTTGTTCAAACCAAAGGGAATGATGGCTTTGGGTTGTACCAAGTCTGAAACCAAGTGGATTTATTTTTTGTCCCATAAAACCTCGCACCCATCATTGGCCCATAGCATTCTGCCCCCAAATAGAGCCTCGTATAGAAAACATTCATACTTATCTTGAATATCTATATACTTCTCTTTATATATCCATCCTCTTTTTTTTAACCATAGATAAAAGTTTTTATCTTTAGAGATATCTTGCAATACAATAGTTATGTGACAGGTGGGTCTTTTTATCGGATAACTACGTCCTCTAGCTCGAGGTTTTAACTTTTTCACGATAGTACCCTCGTTAACTTCGGCTTGACTAATAATTAAAGCCGTTTTGTCGAAATCCATATTGTTAGTAGCATTTGCTGCTGCAGAATAAACTAATTTAAAAATGGGATAACATGCTCGATAAGGCATGAGTTCTAGTTTCATAAGTATTTCATCATAGGGACGCCCACGAATCTGATCAATTACTCTTCGCGCTTTGTGAGCAGACATACATATATGTTGACCTAAAGCATATACTTCTACCTCAGGTACCCTCTCTATCATAAGGTTCACCTCCCACCAATAAACGACGAGCACCCATATTAACTTTATTAACATTAACGACGAGATTTTTTATCGTTTCTCGTATGCTCCCGGAAATTCCGAGTAGGTGCAAATTCTCCCAATTTGTGACCTACCATACTATCTGTTATATAAATAGGTAAATGCTCTTTCCCATTATGAATAGCAATTGTATGGCCGATCATTTTGGGTATAATGGTAGATGCCCGGGACCAAGTTACTATTATTTCTTTTTCTGTCCTTCGGTTGAGCTTCTCAATTTTTTCCAATAAATGATTAGCTACAAAGGGTTTTTTTTTTAGTGTTTTTAGTGAACGTGTCACAGCAAATTCCTCCTATCTTTTTTATTTTTTTTTGTAAAGACGAAGAAACATATTTGATTTTCAATACTCTCCTATTTACTACGGCGACGGAGAATCAAACTATCACTATATTTTTTCTTTTTTCTATTTCTTCTTCCAAGCGCAGGATAACCCCAAGGGGTTGTGGGTTTTTTTCTACCAATTGGGGCCCTCCCTTCACCACCCCCATGGGGATGGTCTACAGGATTCATAACTACCCCTCTTACTACAGGACGCTTACCTAGCCAACACTTAGATCCGGCTCTACCCAAACTTTTCTGGTTCACCCCAAGATTACCCACTTGCCCGACTGTTGCTGAGCAGTTTTTGGATATCAAACGGACCTCCCCAGATGGTAATTTTAATGTGGCCGATTTACCCTCTTTTGCAATCAGTTTCGCTACAGCACCCGCAGCTCTCGCTAATTGTCCGCCCTTTCCAAGTGTGATTTCTATGTTATGTATGGCCGTGCCTAAGGGCATATCGGTTGAAGTAGATTCTTCTTTTTGATCAATCAAAACCCCTTCCCAAACTGTACAAGCTTCTTCCAAAGCATACGGCTTTCCGGATGTATATGATGATATCTAGACAGATGGATCTTATATGAATCGTATGATGAAGTACCACATGAGTTGATATATTGGAATCCAAATCTGCCGAATCACTCATGTTATGATCTTCTACATCCTAGGTCTCCCCGTTCCTTCATCTGGCTTATGTTCTTCATGTAGCATTCAGACCGAATGACTCTATGAAATTACGTCGATACTTCCACATATTACGGGTAACGTAGGAGACATCTCTATTTTTCCCCCGGGGTAGAATTACCACTGCTTAGCTTTCAATTCGCCTCTGACCATCAAATGAAATGTGAATAACTCGTCCTCCTCTCTTTGAAACAAGGGGCGCTTCCGGTTCTGTCGGTGCTTCAAACAATTTTGTCTTCTCCATATTACCATATCTCTAGAGTCAATAATTTTCTATGAGGAACTACTGAACTCAATCACTTGCTGCCGATACTCTTCAGTTTTCTGTTGAGGTCTATCCCGTAGAGGTACTCAAATTGGATCAGTGATCGATTTCTAGGTTTCGTCGTAAACCTAATTGGTTACTTCCAATTACGTAAATCAATAGTTCAAACCGCACTCAAAGGTAGGGCATTTCCCATTGAGATAGGAACTTCTGTACCAGAAACAATGGTATCTCCAATTATAGCCCCTCTGGGATGTAAAATATATCTCTTCTCACCATCCCTATAGTGTATGAGACAAATGTTTGCATTTCGATTAGGGTCGTATTCTATGGTTACGATTCTACCAGATATGTCTTTTTCATTCCGTCGAAAATCAATTTTACGGTATAGACGCTTATGACCTCCCCCTCTATGCCTTGCGGTAATGATTCCTCTGGCATTACGACCTTTACCACAACGACGCTGTCCATAGATCAAATTATTTCGTGGATTGGATTTCACTTGACTGCCGACGGTTCTGCTCGAGGTAGAAGTTTTGTATAAATGTATCGCCGTGTTATTAAGTATTTTGATTTAAGTTCTTTTCTTTCTAAATTTAAGTTCTTTTCTTTCTAAGAGGTGGAATAGAATAACCCGGTTGAAGCGTAATAATCATGCGTCTATAATGCATTGTATGTCCCATAATGGGTCCCTTTCTTCTACCCTTTCCCGGGAGTCGATGACTATTCATAGCTATTACCTTGACACCAAAAAAGAGTTCGACCCAATGCTTTATTTCTGTCCTAGTTGATCCTGATTCGACATTAGAAGTATATTGATTGTTCCCCAATAACCGAATACTTTTGTCTGTAAATACTGCATATTTGATTCCATCCATAAATCTATTTTCTTCCCTATGAGTTCCGGTATCGATAAGAATTCTACTTCTTACTGTTCATATGTTATGATATGAATATACCATAGTAATTATATTAATTCGTTATGTATGGATGATGAGATTCCATTGATACGGAGCCAATTCCAATAGACGTATTGAACGTTCGCGTTGTACTGCATCCAGCAGGAATTGAACCTACGAATTTGCCAATTATGAGTTGGGCGCTTTAACCATTCAGCCATGGATGCGTAATGGGGATTAGCATATATTTCAAGTATCTAGCCTAACTCTATAGAAAAATCGTTATATATTCTATATAATAATAAATATAATAATAATAAAAATTTCCAATTTCCAAGTCAAGTATCTAGCCTAACTCTATAGAAAAATCGTTATATATTCTATATAATAATAAATATAATAAAAATTTCCAAGTCAATTCTACATGATAATAATAAAAATTTCCAATATTAATTAAATACATATATAAATATAAAGTCAAATTTTAAAGAAATCCTAAGGAGGAATCAATATGAGGCAAGACAGGGCAAAACGACGTCTATATAAATCCTGGATTTTTGAGTTTAGGGAGGTATTGAGAGAGATCAAGAATTCTCACTATTTCTTAGATTCGTGGACCAAATTGGATTCAGTGGGATCTTTCATTCACGTTTTTTTCGACCAAGAACGTTTTATGAAACTCTTTGACCCACGAATAGTAAGTATCCTCTTTTCACGCGATTCGCAGGGTTCAACAAGCAATCGATCTTTCACGATCAAAGGTGTAGTACTGCTTGTAGTAGTGGTCCTTCTACATCGTCTTAACAATCGAAATCTGGTCGAAAGAAAAAATATCTATTTGAGGGGGCTTCTTCCTATACCCGTAAACTCCATTGGACCCAGAAATGATTCATTGGAAGACTCTTTTGAGTCTTCCAATATCCATAGGTTGATTGTTTCGCTCCTGTATCTTCCAAAAGGGAAAGAGATCCCTGAGAGTTCTTTCATGGATCCGAAAGAGAGTACTTGGATCAATCAAAGAAAGGTTCAACAACTTCCCAAAGAAATCGAAGAATTTCTTGGGAATCCTACAAGATCCTCTCGTTCTTTTTTCTCTGACAGATGGTCAGAACTTTATCTGGGTTCGACTCCTACTGAGAGGTCCACTAGAGATCAGAAATTGTTGAAGAAACAACAAGATGTTTCTTTTGTCCGTTTCAGGCGATCGGAAAATAAAGAAATGGTTGATATATTCAAGATAATTACGTATTTACAAAAAACCGTCTCAATTCATCCTATTTCATCAGATCAGGGATGCGATATGGTTCCGAAGGATGAACCGGATATGGACAGTTCCAAGAAGATTTCATTCTTGAACCAAAATCCATTTTTTGATTTATTTCATCTATTCCATGACCGGAACAGGGGAGGATACACGTTTCACCACGCAGAAGAGAGATTTCAAGAAATGGCGGATCTATTAACTCTATCAATAACCGAGCCGGATCTGGTGTATCATAAGGGATTTGCCTTTTCTATTGATTCCTGCGGATTGGATCAAAAAAAATTCTTGAATGAGGTATTCAACTCCAGGGATGAATCGAAAAAGAAATCTTTATTGGTTCTACCTCCTATTTTTTTTGAAGAGAATGAATCTTTTTATCGACAGATAAGAAAAAATTGGGTCCGGTGCGGGAATGCTTTGGAAGATCCAAAACCAAAAAGAGTGGTATTTGCTATCAACAACATAATGAAGGCAGTCAATCAATATAGATTGATCCAAAATCTGATTCAAATCCAATATAGCATCCATGGGTACATAAGAAATGGTTCGAATCGATTTTTTTTTATGAATAGATCCGATCGCAACTTCGAATATGGAATTCAAAGGGATCAAATAGGAAATGATACTCTGAATCATAGAACTATAATGAAATATATGATCAACCAACATTTATCAAATTTGAAAAAGAGTGAGAAGAAATGGTTCGATCCTCTTCTTTCTCGAACCGAGAGATCCATGAATCGGGATCCTGATGCATATAGATACAAATGGTCCAATGGGAGCAAGAATTTCCAGAAACATTTGGAACATTTCGTTTCTGAGCAGAAGAGCCGTTTTCAAGTTTTTCAAGTAGTGTTCGATCGATTACGTATTAATATTATTAATATATTAATTAATATTAATCAATATATTAATAATATTAATATTAATCAATATTCGATTGATTGGTCCAGGGTTTTCGACAAACAAGATCCTTCTAAGCCACTTCGTTTATTTTGGTCCACCTTTTTGCGTCTCTTTTTGCCCAAGTTCCGTCTCTTTTTGCCCAAGTTCCTTCTCTTTTTGTCTAAGTCACTTTCTTTTTTCTTTGTGAGTTTCGGGAATACCCCCATTCGTGGGTCCGAGATCCACATCTCTCAATTCAAAGGTCCGAATGATCAACTCTGCGATCAGTTGTTAGAATCAATAGGTGTTCAAATCGTTCATTTGAATAAATTGAAACCCTTCTTATTGGATGATCATAATACTTCCCAAAAATCGAAATTGTTGATCGATGGAGGAACAATATCACCATTTTTGTTCAATAAGATACCAAAGTGGACGATTGACTCATTCCATACTCCTACTAGAAAAAATCGCAGGAAATCCTTTGATAACACTGATTCCTATTTCTCAATGCTATCCCACGATCGAGACAATTGGATGAATCCCGTGAAACCATTTCATAGAAGTTCATTGATATCTTCTTTTTTAAAAGCAAATCGACTTCGATTCTTGAATAATCCACATCACTTCTGGTTCTATTGTAACAAAAGATTCCCTTTTTATGTAGAAAAGGCCCGTATCAATAATTATGATCTTACGTATGGACAATTCCTTAATATCTTGTTCACTGGCAACAAAAAATTTTCTTTGTGCGTCGGTAAAAAAAAACATGTTTTTTCGGAGAGAGATGCTATTTCAACGATCGAGTCACGGGTATCTAACATATTCATACCTAACGATTTTCCAATTCTATCCGCTCGATTCGTTCGTAGAGCTCTTTACGCAATCGCAGACATTTCTGGAACACCTCTAACAGAGGGACAAATAGTCAATTTAGAAAGAACTTATTGTCAACCTCTTTCAGATATGAATCCGTCTGATTCAGAAGGGAAGAACTTGCATCAGTATCTCAATCTCAATTTCAATTCAAACATGGGTTTGATTCACATTCCATGTTCTGATAAATATTTACGAGCCAAAAAGAGGAAAAAACAGAGTCTTTGTCTAAAGAAATGCGTTGAGAAACGGCAGATGGATAGAATCTTTCTACGAGCAAATCTCTCAAAAAAATGGAAGCTGTTCCAAACATATCTGCCATGGTTCTTTACTTCGACAGGGTACAAATATCTAACTTCGATAGGGTACCAATATCTACATCTAAATTTCATCCTTTTAGATACTTTTTTAGACCTATTGCCGATACCGATACGAAGTAGCAGTCAAAAAGTTGTATCCATTTTTCACGATATTATGGATATATCACGGCGAATTCCTCGGAAAATATGGTGGGCGATTCTTCCACAACGGAATCGGATAAGTCAGATTTCGAGGAAGTGTTTACATAGTCTTCTTCTGTCCGAAGAAATGATTCATCGAAATAATGAGTCACCCCTTTCATTCTGGGTACATCTGGGATCACCAAATGCTCGGGAGTTCTTCTATTCAATCCTTTTCCTTCTTCTTGTTGCTGGATATCTCGTTCGTACACATCTTCTCTTTGTTTCCCGAGCCTCTAGTGAGTTACAGACAGAGTTCGAAAAGATCAAATCTTTGATGATTCCATCATACATGATTGAGTTACGAAAACTTCTGGATGGGTATCCTCCATCTGAACTGAATTCTTTCTGGTTAAAGAATCTCTTTCTAGTTGCTCTGAAACAATTAGGATATTTTCTAGAAGAAATACGGGGTTCTGCTTTTGGCAGCAACATGCTATTGGGTGGTGGTCCCGCTTATGGGGTCAAATCAATACGTTCTAAGAAGAAATATTTGAATATCAATCTCATCGATATCATCGATTTCCTAAGTCTTATACCAAATCCCATCAATCGAATAACTTTTTCGAGAAATACGAGACATCTAAGTCGTACAAGTAAAG